ATGGCGGTTGGGCAAGTATGCCCCCATCGTCTAGTGGTTTAGGACATCTCTCTTTCAAGGAGGCAACGGGGATTCGAATTCCCCTGGGGGTAGGTTACTATGAAAGGAAATTGATCAATCCGGGATTATCAATTAACGACTGAAATTGATTCTTCCTGGGTCGATGCCCGAGTGGTTAATGGGGGCGGACTGTAAATTCGTTGACAATATGTCTACGCTGGTTCAAATCCAGCTCGGCCCAAAAATTTGATGATCCACCATTTGTTGTTTTATGAAAATGACCGATGTGCTCGGATACGTCCGTATTACATATTTTTTCTACAAATTAGGATTTTGCTAAATTCCGTACAGGATCTCTAAGTATAGAGTCTAAGGAAAACTTTAAAGTAAAAAAAAAAAAAAAGACTCTTTTTTTTTCATTGATTAATTTTTCAATTGATTTGTCAATAACGAACGGATTACTCGTAATCCGTGTCGATCTGCGCTAAAGCGTAGACCCATATATCTATTTTATATCAAATCAATATATATATCTTTTATATCAATATATAAAAAAGCCCGCCTCTTTCAGTTACAGTACAAGGGTTTAATCTCAAATCAAATAGAACAAATAGAAAAAAAGGGTTTGAATGAAATTGTAAGAATATGTATGCTATACGATTTATTCCCTGGGATTGTAGTTCAATTGGTCAGAGCACCGCCCTGTCAAGGCGGAAGCTACGGGTTCGAGCCCCGTCAGTCCCGATGGATATAAATACAATCAAAAAAATATTATTTCTAACAGGGACCCCCCTTTTTTTTTTTCTTTTTTAGTTTAAGGTATACTATATATAATTTAAATAATAAAGTAAAGGTTCCGATGAAGAAAGAAATAAAAAAAGAAATTTTTGATTGCATCAGAAAGTAAAATTTTTTTATTTGGTATGGATAAAAGATCTTCCTATGTTATACTATTTAATTCTCGACTATGAATCGATTTGATAGCTCAGATATTGTTATTCGTGATATTGATTCGATTTGATATCATCGAGATAAAATTGATACCATTGAATTTACCGCCGAAAGATTGAACATTTATATGGGATTAAATCCCGAAGTATTAATTTTATTAGAAATTAAAGAGAAAGAAAACATAGAGATTATGGAAGTAAATATTCTCGCATTTATAGCTACTGCACTCTTCATTCTAGTTCCTACTGCCTTTTTACTTATAATTTACGTAAAAACGGTAAGTCAAAGTAACTAATTTTACTTAAAAATGACTTCTGATTTCTTATCAATGCAATGATTGATAATGATTGAATAAAAAAAATGAAAAAAGGATTTCAATTTCGGGTCTTAGTTTTAAATGAAATGATCAGACTACAATTAGCAAAATTTTATGAAATCTATATAGTATAGTCGAAAGAAATAGATTTGATTTCTTTCGACTATACTATCTATTATGGTAGTCTATAAAGTTTGACTCTATGTTTTATTGATTTGAAAAAAAAAATAAAAGGGTTTAATATGTACCAATCCATCTATCTATATCTATAAATAAATATTTCTTTTCATATTAATACTATCGATATCTATAGATGGATATATATCGATATAGAATTTTTCTATTTCTGATTCTTTTCAGAGTTCCGGTATCATATTCGGTATGATATTCGGTAGGATATTTAATATAATTTCTTATATTATAAATATAGTATTTTAGCATTCCAAAAAATGAATTGATTAAATAATTGACAGATGATCCGGGGGTTCCACGAATTCTATGAAAAAAGTTTTTCATATTTCGAAAAGATTGGTAGTAACCAGTTCATCGAAATAGACATCTTAGAAACAATTTGGTTGGAATGGGAATCCATTTCCCATTATTTGTATTCCCTTGACTTTCAAAATACGAAGATGGTTACAATTCAAATATTTGTTTGATTGAAAGAGTATTTTCAATATTATACATTATACATAGAATACATTCCACCACTGGAATACAATAGAATTAAAAAATGCAGATATAATTGAATTTAATTAATTAGTATTAATATTAATCAAATAACTAAATTCAATCGTTAAAAAATTTCAGAACCCAGCTAAAAAACAATTGATACAGTTTGATCCCTTAACTCAATTAATAGTACCCTTAGAGTCCACTTCTTCCCCATACTACAAGGGAAAGGGAAAATGTAAAAACTACCATTAAAGCAGCCCAAGCAAGACTTACTATATCCATGTAAATTTTGTCTCCTATCGCTATCAATATGAAGGAATTATTTCATTATTGTTTACTAATTTTTCTTGTATTCTTTTCTTATTTAATTTTCACTAAAAATTTTATAATAATAATAGTGGAATCGCTGGTACAGAGTCAAAAAAAGATTCCTGGATAACATAATTGATGAAACAATTCAATAAATCCAATTATAACATCTAAAAAGTTCTTATCTGATTTCTAGTAGAATTGAAAAAAAATATTATGCAAATATTATGCATAAATAAAAAATATCCAGAGATATCCTTGGAAGTATTAAGGGAATGAATCTTACTAACAGGTAGTAAGAAACAGATCTATGTTTTAGTTTGCCCCATTTCATTAAGTGAAATGTCAAAAATATAGAATCAAGATAGATTCTTTTTTATATTTTTCTCTTATTTGCATTTGATCTAATCCTTACCGTCTCCCGATTTCTTCTCTAAAACAAAAAACAATAGGAAAACAGCCTCTGAAAGTCTTTCACTAGAGCTTACCGAAAAGAAAGAATTTTAAATTGAAATATAAAAAATAAACAAATTAATAATAAAAAAGAAATCTAATTAGATTATAAATCTAACTAATAATGCAGAAGTGTTCATATACTTTACATAAGTCTGTATACAAGGCTTTTCTTCAACCCCCCAACGAAAAATGGAATTTTATTTCCCGTCCGACCTATCCATTCTTATTCAAGACCCAATCTGTAGACGAACACTACAGTAGTAGTGGAGTAAAAGGACTATCATTTCGATTCCTTTTCATTTCACTACTATAAATTATAAATGAATTTTTCATTGAATTCGAGACAAAAAGATTTTAAGCATTTTAGAGAACAAACCTACTGATGCTTAGAATTTTGCATCAAACAAGTCTCAAAAGTCCTTTTGCCGCACTTGCTTCCTCGATCAACAAAACGGAATAAACTATTTATTTCAATTCTCTTGTCGATCAGGCGACACCCGGATTTGAACTGGGGAAAAAGGATTTGCAGTCCCCCGCCTTACCACTCGGCCATATCGCCAAAATAATACAAAAAAATATATGAGAATACCCCTCCCTTCAAAAAACCAAACAAAAAAGGGACGGGGTTCTAAACTTCTTTTTTTGATGTGTTTGTATCTTAAATTCCATTTTCTGTAATCACCTTTTTCAAAGGGATCTCCTCCCTTTTCTATTGAAAAACGTATAGCTTTCAGTCACAAAAGCAAAAATAATGTCGGGACAAAGCGCAACCATTAACTAAAAATTCCTGAATCTTAATCGAAAATGGTTTTTTCTTAATGAGATAAAAAATCGAAATTGATACATAAACAATCAATATTGGTTTTTTTATTGAAAAAGAATCCTTCTCAATTCAATTTCAATTATAATTGAAATTATAACAGCAACGGTGAATATATGTCAACCCCAGAACATAAATTTTTCTTCTTACACAGATATTATAGAATCGGGTATCTTATTCGTATATGATACCTAATATTATAGGGAATTTTAAAGAAATTCTCGTGCGTCCATTTTTGTGCCAATTTTTTATTAAATTAAATAGAATAGATTGATTGAATTGATGATGAATAGAAAAAAGAAATTAACACGACATACGCGCTGTCCCGAACAAATATGACTGCAATAAAGTAAGAGACATAGATAGCTATAGTTGGGGTTAGATCTATGTATGTTTAATAAATCCTAGTCTTTTTACGCACTGCAATCGTATTCTCAAATTCTAAAAAAAGAGGTAAAAATATCTCTCTTCTTTGTGAATTTGAATTCGTTTTCGAACAATTGAAAAAGGAAGTGCTAAAAAAATCAATACTATATTGTTTCTGCTTATTAGATTCTATCTTTATCTCATCGAGCCGAGCAAATTCCGAATTCAATTTTTGTTTTGAGATTCTTAATTCTTAAAAAACCCCCGAAGTCTAGGTGAATTTTATAAATTTGTGTCGATTTATATTACAAGTTAGATAGATTAGATTATATTGGTTTGTTTTATTACAAAAAAATTCAAATTTGTGTATAAAATTATATTTATTCCTCTTTTCATAATAGGTATTTCATTTCATAGACGAAGTTAGGTAAAATTTCATGTGATTCAGTAAAGTAAAAAGAACCGAAATTCCATTATTGCTAAATATATTCATGTGATTCGATGAAGAATGACAGCGTGGGATATTTTCTATAAAATAAATGAAATGGGGAAATTGAAAATGCTTGGGGTTGGAAATGAAGGAATGTCTACACTACCCGGATTGAATCAAATACAATTTGAAGGGTTTTGTCGATTCATTGATCGGGGCTTAACAGAAGAACTTTTTAAGTTTCCAAAAATTGAAGATACAGATCAAGAAATTGAATTTCAATTATTTGTGGAAACATATCAATTGGTCGAACCCGCGATAAAAGAAAACGATGCTGTATATGAATCACTTACACATTCCTCTGAATTATATATATCCGCGGGATTAATTTGGAAAAACTGTAGGGATATCCAAGAACAAATAATTTTTATTGGAAACATTCCTCTAATGAATTCCCTGGGAACTTCTATAGTAAATGGAATATATAGAATTGTAATCAATCAAATATTGCAAAGCCCAGGTATCTATTATCGGTCAGAATTGGACCATAACGGAATTTCGGTCTATACCGGCACCATAATATCAGATTGGGGAGGAAGATTAGAGTTAGAGATTGACCGAAAAGCAAGGATATGGGCTCGTGTAAGTAGGAAACAGAAAATATCTATTCTAGTTCT